ATTTATAGAATACATAGTTCTATAAAAGACTGTAAGTTGTTTTCTCAAAATCGGGTTCTGTTTGGGTTCTGGGTAGCGGCCCAAACAGATATACCAATAGGGATGAGGTAAGGCTTACTTATTAATTCCAGAACTACGAAAGTAAGAGGTCAGAAATCTTGGTATCCAAAGGTTCCTAAAGGACATTCCATTTTTGCTCCTAGGATTGAAGAAAAGATTATACGAAAGACTATCAAGACTTCCTAATTATCTTACACTACCTACACTAACGTAGGGTCTACTGACTCTGTCTGGAATTAGATTGGATAGACTGATGGGAAATCAATTTAGGAGTTGTGGAAAGGACTGAAGATACTTTGTATCCATACTTACGAGAGACTCCGAGTACTCAAACATTCAATCAGGATGGTTGGTCGGCTCTTATCTTATAGAATAACAGAGTCAAAGTAAAAAAAAAAGATTTCTTTGGTCGTGTAAGGAGATTACAAAAAAAATGTATGTAATAATGGTAGTGATGTCTCCCCATTCTTTCACAGAAAGAAAGACAGTAAGGCTTAGATCAAATAGGAAATGTAGGTATCCAATAGATAGTTATCTATCTTGATGGTATATTTTTTTTTTATTTTTGCTTATGAAAGAAAGGTAACAAAACAAACAATAGGTCTTACTATTCCCACATGTTCCATTAGGAGCATTACTTTGCAATTTGCAAGGAAAAGGTGTGTGTATCATATTTTTACTTAATACTTCCCAATTCTACCAGAAATCCTATAAAGAATCTGTTACGAGTGGATTCATTGAATTGGTTCATCAATAGCCTTAAGTCAGAATCCTATTTTGACTCTGCGCCATTGATTCTACTATGATTATTGATCAATAATGGAATAATTCCTTCATAGAAATAGGAGATATAATTCACATGGATATAGTAAGTCTCGCTTGGGCTGCTTTAATGGTAGTCTTTACATTTTCCCTTTCACTCGTAGTATGGGGAAGGAGTGGACTCTAGGTATATTAATAATTGATTGAGTAATCGATTGAGTAATCGATTGAGTAATCGATTGAGTAATCGAATTGTATCAATTGTTTAATTGATCATTTTGCATTGATCGTTTTTCGAAGCTTTATTTTTAAAAAGCTTGTCTCTCTTTCAAAATTATACTGGAAAGACAATAATGAATAATAACCATTCGATCAAACAACGAATGATTCCTATAGTTTAGTTGTATTTCAAAACTCAAATCTACGCATGATAGGAAATTTTTTCCAACCGAATTCCTCCTAAATATTCTGTTTGGATAAACCTGTTCTTACCAGAATTATGGATATTACAACGAGAAAAAACCAATCCCTAGTTTTTTCTTTATTTGTTTCTCTCTTTCTTTACTTTCACTGTTCTAAGAACAAATCGTTCTGCTATTAGATTACGACGATACTTACTTTCTACTGGAAGTGACTAGTGGTTGTCCAAAGAGGTTCTACACATAATAAAATTAGATCTTTCTTCCGCTGAGTGATCCACCACATATCATACATTTAACATTTTAGACTCCTAGAGATTTTTTTATGCTTTTTTGACTCATGTCATGTTTAAGCATGAAAAATGGTCCGAGTCCCCTTTACTAATCTACTTCCTTTCAAAATCTGAAGAAGTTACCATAGAACTTCGTAAATGATCTGTTAATGGCTCAATCAATGACTTCTTGGGATGGGAAATCAAAAAAATTCCTTGGTTTTGTTTTCTTTTGCTATAGTATAGGAATATACTATTCTTCCTCTATTGATTCTTTTGATGGATCCCGGAACCTATATATAAAATTATAAGAAACCTAGGAATTAGAAGAATTGGCCTTCGATTATTTTGGGTTGATCGAAATCGAGTGGATGTAGCGAAAAAAAGAAATAGAATTAGACTGCTATTTCGATGTACTAGTCTACTATTTAGATTAGATGTACATCTAATACATCATATACATACATATTGTAAATTGATCTATATAAACCCTCCATTTAGATAAAGTCTATATCTGTATACAATACAACTTTATATGATAATATCATTGTATACAATATTAGATAATATAAAATACTCTAAAGTGTGGTAGAAAGGACTATATATAGTCCTTTCTACCACACTTTATGATTCCAACCAGATCATTTCATTTAAGACTTGGAATTTTCTTTTAATCCCTTTCTTTCATTTCTTCAATCATTGAAAAAAGGATTGATAAGAACTAATAATTCAGATTCAAATTAATCATTTTGACTGACTGTTTTTACGTAGATAATAAGTAAAAAAGCAGTAGGAACTAGAATGAACAGTGCAGTAGCAATAAATGCGAGAATATTGACTTCCATAATTTCATTATTTATTTATTTTTTTCTTCGCAATAACTCGGGATGTAATCCCATAGAGATGAGAAATTTAACTCCTGTAAATTCATTGGGATGAATTGATCCTGATGATACTGAATAGGATCAATATTATGAATAACAATATCTGATCTATCAAATCGATTCATCGTCGAGAATTGAATAGTATAACATGGGAAGATCCTTTATCCATACTAATTACGAAATGGGATTTTTTATTGGATCAGGAATCCCATTGGATTTTTCATCCTCTTCCACTTTTTCTTTTCTATAACCTACTGTCTTCCTTATCTTATACAACTCTCCTTCCTGTGTATTATACTTACAATTATGAGGTATTATATGACCGGTATTCTATGGGTCACACACAGACCCAAACGAGGTGAGATGGAAAAAAAGGGATTAAATAAAAAAGATCAAATATTCCAACAAATTTACTGAAAAGGGTCCTTGCTCGGTCTTTTCTTTTATTTTATTAGTATCCTCTTTCTTGTATTTATTTGTACTGGAATGCATACATCAAAAATGATGTCTGCAATTTGAATGAGAATGAGATAGATTGTTTACAATTAGTCATTGAGGATACACAAACAAAGTCAGAACTAGAAAAGGTGTGGTTTAACCTGAAAAGTACTCTGTCGGGGTAATTATGTTAAGTTCATTGTCCATCGTACAATAAACGAATACCATTTTTGTATGTACTCCCGGTAAAATAGGATCACTCTACTCCGATCAAGAACAATCGAAAAAGAAAGTAAGACGAGGATGGTATCTCTAAAAATACTGAATATAGTAATACCACCAATTGTACTAATGTACATATGATATGTCTCTCCTTTATCAATCGGGAGTAGTGGAAAGATTTGAAATTCCCGTATCCATATTTGTGTGATGATAAATGCGAAATAAAAAACAAAAGAAATAAGGATCCCCACTGGGGATTAGATCTTGCTTCCTGTCCCCCTTTTCCGTGAAAAGAGAGAGATAAATTGATAAATTCACCGGATCCTAGTTCGGGACTGACGGGGCTCGAACCCGCAGCTTCCGCCTTGACAGGGCGGTGCTCTGACCAATTGAACTACAATCCCAGCGAAGTGTATGGCATACATATTCTTAATCTTACATATTCTTAATGTAATCATAAGAACATTCTAGTCCTAGTCGTCGTATTGTAAGAAAGACAGGAATGATATACTGATATCATATCCACATATAATATGGGCTATAGTGAGAGTGACACAGATTACTAGTAACCAATAATTATTTTACGGCCAAAAGTGGATAATCAATCAGAAAAAAGAACTAAACTTTTTTGTTTGCTTTTCATGATACTTTACTTAATTAAGTAAAGTATCATGAATTAGATCCTTAGAAAGATCAGAAAGAGAAAAATAGGGATAGAGAAAAAAAATTGATTCTTTCTCTTTATTTCTACGGATTAGGCATTTCCATTTATGGAAGACAAATTGGTTATATCATATTCATGGAGCGGTGAATTATTGGGCCGAGCTGGATTTGAACCAGCGTAGACATATTGCCAACGAATTTACAGTCCGTCCCCATTAACCACTCGGGCATCGACCCAGGAAGAATTCATTCTAGGCTTATCGATAATCTATGATCAACTTCCTTTCATAGTACCCTACCCCCAGGGGAAGTCGAATCCCCGCTGCCTCCTTGAAAGAGAGATGTCCTGAACCACTAGACGATAGGGGCATATACGCCCGACCATCATCATACTATGATAATAGTATGAGCAGTTTTTTGGAATTGTCAATATAGTCTAATGGTATGACTAGATCCAAAAAATCTTTCCTACTTTCTTTTATGTTATGATTTTTTAGAATTTTTTTCAAAAATTCAAAATAATAATCTTATTTTGGAGTAAATCCAATTTATTGTTCCTGAGTGAACTCCTGTGCATATACGTATATATTATGTACATATAGTACATATATACATATATGCAGTAGACTCATAATGAAAAAAAAAAAATGGCTAATTCATGAATTGAATAAAACGGCCCTTTTAACTCAGTGGTAGAGTAACGCCATGGTAAGGCGTAAGTCATCGGTTCAAATCTGATAAAGGGCTTTTTTTTCCACTAAACTCAAGTTTTAGCCTTCGTTTTTCAGCGGAAAATATCTCTATTATTTTTTCTAAAAAGAAAAGGATAACCACCATTATAACGAATTCTTATTATTCTGACTTTGAGTTAGGAAGTTGAACATTTATTGATTAGCAAAATGAATAATTGCACGTATTAGGAGTAGTCCACCTGTAGTGACATAGTAGTCCTCCTCATGTCTCATTATTCACAAATTTTTTGTCCTGGGACATAACAGAAATATTCTATAATACTCTATATATACAATTCCTATTATTAATCGACAAACCAAGGTGTTCTTATTTCTCCAATGTTCTTATAACACCCACTATCAAATTCTAAATAAAGAAAAAGTAAGTGGACCTGACCCATTGAATGATGACTATATCAGCTATTCTGATATTTAAATTCGATATAGATTAAATTGTATAAGCAGATTTATTTTTATTTACTTAGACCACGCAAAGCAAGAATTTGTCAATATTTACGATTTAATCTTCTTGTTACTGGATGCTCCATA